TCAAATAATAGATAGTAAATGGATCGGTTTGAAAATAAATGAGCTCTTAGTCGTAGAATATTATTCTCGTCAGACTTGACCTAACAAAAATAACAAGGAAAGGTTCGGACAATTTTGCTCGCTTTTCGCCGAATATAATATATCTAATATAAATCTAAGCTTAAGCTAAGCGCTTTTTTATCCAGATTTTTCCAATTTATGTATCACAACAATCGGCAGTAAAATTCTCATTCCTTTTCGCGCTTTTTGGTATTTTTTTTTACATACCACAGTAATTAGGAATAGAAAATCTCTATCAAATAAGGGTCTTATAGAATGGAAATAACGGTATAAATTGTTATTTGATACATTGTGTTAAGTAACCTTGGTGAATTAGATGAAGGTACAGAAACGGAAAGAGAGGGATTCGAACCCTCGGTAAACAAAAGCCTACATAGCAGTTCCAATGCTACGCCTTGAACCACTCGGCCATCTCTCCTACATAACATAATCTTATTATTGACCATAAACCGAGTGAATAGCGAGTAATTCATATTATTGCAGTACAGGTACAACCAATCTATTCTAATGGAAATGAAAAACTTTTCCTAAAATTTTCAAATAAAAATATTCAATATTCCTTTTACTTCTATTCTAGGTATAGGTAAAAGAATAAAAAACTCTTTTTCTTGTTAAGGAAAAAGGGGGATATTTTAATGTTTGTTAAGACGACGATTATTTCTTATTTTTATTTTATTTATATTATACCGGATAAGACCAATGACTTAACTTAGAATAAATCAACTGAAGGATCTATATTTTATACTAGGGTTACATTTAGACTATGGTTCTATAGGAATAAAAAATGCTTTTCCAATCCCATCTCAACGGCAACTCTTCTAATTACCTACCCCATGGATCTATTACAAATGGATAAATTGTTCCATAGGTTTTTCTATTTCGATTGTATAGTGTATACACGTTATACAAACAAAAAATGATGGTGACTTTATTTTTATTATATTATATTATAGAATAATTATTCTATTTTTTTTTTCCTCTTTGAATCATGATCAAATCAAAACTTCTCGAGTTCTCAGAATCTGTAGTGTAGGAACATAAAGTCCTTGATTCTTAAACTTAGTTAAATGAAATTGGTAATAGTTCCGTTCATTGGGATACTACAAAATTTTGATGAAATCCAATCATATTCAAATATTTCCTATCTCTCCCTGCCAAAAGGGCACAATTTGAGTGGAAAGTCTATATTTTTTAGAATTAGTCTCTTTTTATGTTATTTCGTACTGTACAATTCCTTTGTTTGTGAGATCATTTTCCTCGAGGGGAAATGAGAAGAATTATAGAATGGGTTGCTAATTATGCCTAGATCTCGGATAAATGGAAATTTTATTGATAAGACCTCTTCAGTTGTAGCCAATATCTTATTACGAATAATTCCGACAACTTCAGGAGAAAAAGAGGCATTTACCTATTACAGAGATGGTGCGATTTGATTCTTTTTTTTTTTAGCTATCAGTCTTACGAGAAAGAGACATGTTTCAGGTTGAGGATAGAAAGAAAAAATTTATATGGAAATAACCCTGCGTTTGGTGAAGGTGAAGTTTGGAGATAGAACAATGCCTTCTGTCGTGTATCCTCGATTGATGCGGCCTCAGATGCTTCAATCGTCGATTTTAGTATTGAGCGAAAGGTTACACCTATAGGTTCTATATTGCAGGTTAATCCTAGTCTACTCTACTAGTACTAATAGGGGGCATAGGGGAAGAAGCACTACACCTAGGAATCAACAACACGAAAACTTTGTTATAAATTACCCCTTTTACTTATTTGTATCGGGACTAAGAAGGAAGAATGGTTGGGACAACAAACATCCATCTCGTTTGTATTTTGGGTACCCGTATAACCATCGAAGATCGTTGAAGTGACTAATTCCTGGAAATAGGGGCGTTAGGGACAAAGAAATTGTTGGAGTTACCATTTCTATCTAACACTTATATGATTGGTGTTAAGAAAAAAACCTCTTGCAGGAAGGATGGCTAGAGATTTCTTGTAAAAATACCAGCCCCTATCAGTTCATAAAAGGATATTTATTTTTTGATCCCACAGATTATTCCTTTTAATACTATGCACAGAAAGGAGGAGCCGTATGAGATGAAAGAAAATCTCACGTACGGTTCTGGAACGGAGATTCTTTGAATAGAATGACGACCGTAACGGATGTCGGCTCAATCTGAAGGAAATTATGCGGAAGCTTTACAAAATTATTATGAAGCTACGCGATCAGAAATCGATCCCTATGATCGAAGTTATATACTCTATAACATAGGCCTTATACACACAAGTAATGGAGAGCATACGAAAGCTTTGGAATATTATTTTCGGGCACTAGAACGGAATCCATTCTTACCACAAGCTTTTAATAATATGGCCGTGATCTGTCATTACGTGCGACTATCTCCACTATAGAAAGAAGGAAAAAAGGATCAAATCGGCTAGTACT